TCCAGTAGCGACAACGGTCTTTTTGATTGGTACTGCAGTAGCCCTTTGGTTGGGTATTGGGGCAACGTTACCCATTGATAAATCCCTAACTTTAGGGCTTTTTTAAATTGATTCCATTTTGAAATAAAAAAATCACGACATGTGTATCTAGGGAATAGTTGCCTGAAAGGGAATTTTCCCTAGATACAGTTAGTCAATGCATATATTCCGAGTTTATGTATATGGATTATGTTAACCATTCAAAACTTATTAAAATTTAGAGAAAAGGTTTTTATATTTCTAGAGCGTCCATTATATGTTTTACATCTTTTCTGCGAAAATCTTGAATTTTCATAAGGTCTTCTTGACTGTTATTCAAAAGGTCTAAAAATGTATTGATATTGGACTTTTTGAGGCAATTATATACCCTGGGGGGCAATTCTGATTGGTCAATAAAAATATATTTCAATGCTATTTCTTGTTTCGTTTTCCTTGGGTTAGCCAATCTATCATGAAAATTAAAAAGTGGTAAATTATCTTTGGGTTGATTGTTTTCTAAACGTAAGGTTTCTTCTTCTGCATTTAAAAAGGGAATAAATAAGTCAATTAAATTTCGAGAGGCTTCATGAAGTGCTTCTTTAGGGGTTAAACTTCCATTTGTCCATATTTCGAGAAAAAGTAGTTCTTGTTTTTGATTTCCATTCACATAAGAATGAATACTATGATTTGCATTTCGAACAGGCATGAATATAGCGTCTATTGGATAACTTAGATTTTGAAAATTATTTGGTGTTTTTATACGATATCCGCAATTTCTCTCGATTTTTAATTCAATACAAAAATTAATTGGTTCTGTTAAGTTAGCTATATGTTGTGTCTTATCAACGATTTCCACGGAAGGTGGTAAGACGATATCGCGAGCAGTTACATATCCCGGACCCTTGATACAAATAGACGCATCACAGGTTCCATACAGATTACTTCTCAATACAATTTCTTTCAAATTCATTAAAATTTCATGTACGGATTCTTGAATGCCTGCTATGGTAGAATATTCATGTGGTATTTTTTCGGATTTTGCGCATGTAATGCATGTACCTTCTATTTCTCCAAGCAAAGCTCTTCGCATCGCAATGCCTATTGTGTCCGCCTGTCCTCTCATAAGTGGAGCCAGAATAAAGCGTCCATAATAAAGACGCTTACTGTCGGCTCTTGATTCAACACACTTCCATTGTAGTGGTTGAGTAGATACTATTACTTTCTCTTGAACCATAGTAATATTATTTGATCCAATCATTGAATTATTTATTTCTCTTGAAATACTTTCAATGTTTATTTTTATACACGTCTTTTTTTAGGGGGTCTACAGCCATTATGTGGCATAGGGGTTACATCTCGTATGAAACTTAATAGTATACCACTTCTACGAATAGCCCTTAATGCCGCATCTCGTCCGAGACCCGGGCCTTTTATCATGACTTCTGCTCGTTGCATACCTTGATCCACTACTGTACGAATAGCATTTCCTGCTGCGGTTTGAGCGGCAAAGGGTGTTCCTCTTCGTGTACCCTTGAATCCACAAGTTCCGGCGGAGGACCAAGAAATTACCCGACCGCGTACATCTGTAACAGTTACAATCGTATTGTTGAAGCTTGCTTGAACATGAATAACTCCCTTTGGTATTCTACGCGCATTTTTACGTGAACCCATATGTCTATTCTTACGGGAACGAATTCTTGGTATAGGTTTTGCCATATTTTATCATCTCATAAATTTCAGTCAGAGATATGGTATGGATATATCCATTTCATGTCAAACCGGATCCTTTTTTTAGTTATTTGGATGTTGGGTACTTCAGATTTATAGAGTACACTCCCTTTTTTCTAAAAATTATCCTTGTCTTTGTTTATGTCTGGGGTTGGAACAAATTACTATAATTCGTCCTCGCCTACGGATCAGTCGACATTTTTCACAAATTTTACGGATGGAGGCTCTTATTTTCATATTGGTCGTTCCTTAACTTAATTCTGAATCTCTTTATTGGAAGAAAATAAATTTCTTGAAATTTTTAATTTCAAATTGTATTGTATCTCCACAAAATGTTAAAATTGAGAAAAACTTCCTACTCACGGTTACTTTACTAATCATTCTAATCGTTGTTTCAGGTTCAGGATCAATAAATTTTACGTCCTCCGGTTGAATCATAATGACTTTCCTAAATGTTTACTCTATTTATTGATAGTTTCCTATCATTTATGTACAAATTAATTATGTCGAATGCGTTTTGAAACAAAATTTAGAATCAAATTTTCATTATCTAACCAAATCAAAAGCATACCGTTGCAAAGTGATATTGTATCTCCACGATCAGAAATTAAACCCGTTTGTGTTGTGGGGTATCAACTAATGTGGGAGGCGTAATAAAATAAATCCACTCCTTTTCTTGTGTCACAAATATGAGAGCTACATATATAATTACATATATAATTGGGATATCATAAGGATTACCATATATAGCACAAAATTTCTCCACCGATTCTTTCTAATTGAGCCTCCCTGTCTGTCATTATACCTCGAGAAGTAGAAAGAATTACAACCCCCATCCCAGCTAAAATTCTCGGGATTCCTTGATAGTTAGAATAGATTCGTAGACCGGGTCGACTGATCCGTTTTAAATTGAAAAAAATTCTATTTGGTCCCGTCCTACTTCTTCTATGTCGTAGAGTTAAAACTAAAAAACATTTGTTGCTTTGCTGATGTTTCCTCATGTTTTCGATAAAACCTTCTCGTAAAAGAATTTTAACAACGTTTTCACCAATCTTAGTATATGGTATTCGAACTGTTCTTTTTTTATTCATGTCAGCATTTCGTATATAGGTTAGTAGGTTCCCAATAGTGTCTTTACTCATAATAAACTAAGATTTTAGTTCTTCCCGAATTTTGATATAATCAACATGCTCTTTTTTAATTATTTCTTAATTTTTAAACATTTATGAATTATTAATTATTAAAGGCATATACGTGAGACACAAACAATCTACTAAATTAACTTAAATCCACTAATTAATCAATTTCAGTCAAATAAAATACTATAAACTGTATTATGTTCCTAATCTTATAATACTTCAGGGGCTAATGAAACTATTTTAGTTAAATTGAATTTTCTTAATTCCCGGGCAATTGCCCCAAAAATTCGAGTTCCTTTTGGATTTCCTTCTTGATCAATAACAACCGCAGCATTGTCATCATATCGGATTATCATACCATTTTTACGTTTGAGTTCTTTACAAGTACGTACAATTACGGCTCTGATCACTTCTGATCTTTCTAGTGGTGTATTTGGTAGTGCTTCCTTGATTACAGCAACTACAACGTCACCTATTTGAGCATAGCGTCGATTACTAGCTCCTATAATTCGAATACACATCAATTTTCTGGCTCCGCTGTTATCCGCTACATTCAAATGGGTTTGAGGTTGAATCATATAATTTTTATCTCTTGTTTCAATGCAAAGGCGACGAAAAAAAAAAATATTGTTGAGTCAAAAAAAACCTCCAATTGTTTTTTTCATCTGAAAAAATGGATTTCGTTTGGTTCTACATCTTTATTCTGAAATAATGAATTGAGTTCGTATAGGCATTTTTGATGCCGCTATTGAAATAGCTTTTCTGGCTATATTTTCTGGTACTCCGCTCATTTCATAAAGTATTCTACCTGGTTTAATGACAGCTACCCAATATTCGGGAGATCCTTTTCCCGAACCCATACGTGTTTCTGTAGGTCGTACTGTAACTGGTTTGTCTGGAAATATACGTACCCATATTTTTCCGCCGCGGCGTGCGTTTCGTGTCATTCCTCGCCGCCCTGCTTCTAGTTGTCTAGATGTGATCCAAGCAGGTTCAAGCGCTTGAAGGGCATATCGACCAAAGCAAATATGATTACCTCGAAAAGATATTCCTTTCATTCTTCCTCTATGGTGTTTACGAAATCGGGTTCTTTTGGGGTTATAGTTGATGGTTATTTATTACTTCCATCTCTACTACAGAACTGGACATGATAGTTTCATCTCATCCAGCTCCTCACGAATGAAACAATTATAAAATAATATACATCTATTTACTGAATAATATATGGAAACCATATATTGTAAACCATATATTTAATCATAAAAGTTTTTCATAATCTATTAGAAATCCTAAAAATTTTCGCGGGCGAATATTTGCTCTATTTAATATTCAGTTTATAGAATTAGTTCATGACATTACTTTTATTTTAGGATTCATGACATACCTTTTCAGAATAAATGAATTGGTTCTTAATTTGTTCCGCCATCCTACCCACTGAATCATTAAGATTCGTTTTCAATAGAATCGTTTGAAATCACAGGTTCTGTCGTTCCCATCGCTTCGCGATTAATGGTTAGGTCTGAATTTTACAATGGAGCCCTTAATTTGTTCTTGAGTCAACCCTCTCAGTCTTTATTGACTCGGGACTCTTGAGTTTTTTATTCTTTATTTACATACAACAATTTTTTTAATTATAGTTTAATCAGTATTAATGCTTTATTACATTTTCCCTTTATGAAATGAATTATTGACCTTACATATTGAAATTCTATATCATTAATTTTTTTTTTATTTTTCTTTCTCTCACCCTTCCATTTAGCTACATATTTTACTGTGATTGTTTTACAACTTATAATCAAATAAGTTTTTTCTTAAAAAAAAAAACATTTCAGTTGCTACAATGATATGACCGATATATCATATCGTGACTGGTTCATTATATTTATATCTAGATAATGCGAAAGGATGAGTAGGTTATTAGTTCATACTATGATTATGGGCGGGTCTTTTTTTTTTTACGATAACCCTCCAACGAGTCACACACTAAGCATAGCAATTATATCGACTCAAATGATTATGATTAATGTAATTTTTATTCAACCTTATAGAATTCTTGCTTTTGTGTTTTTATTTAACATCAAAAAAAAGAATGAAAGAATCTTTTTTTCTTATATA